TAAACTGTATTGTTACTCTTGTTGCCGTCGGGATAAATCTGACCCCTTCCCCTGTTCCCGCCTACGTATATAGGATATTTTAAGAAGTGAACATCCTTCTTAGTAGCAGGGTCCGGGGAAAGAATAGGGAAGGTTATTTCACTATATTTTTTACCAGGGACAGGACCTACCACAAGAATATTGTTTTTATTGGGGCGATAGCTCTGAAAAGACAAATTGCCAATCTTTTCTTTCATCTCGGGAGAAATACGATCGGGAGGAGCTAATTCAAACCCCTCCGGTAAAATAAGAACAGCCCCCACGTTCAACCCCCCTTTTTTACCATTAGCAAGAACCTGTTTCAGTTGCATATCATAAGGAATTCGAACAACTGCTTCAAATACAGTATCGGGAAGTACCGCTTGTGGAACCTCAATTTCCACGGGCTTATTAGCTAAATGGCAATTGGCACATACAATACGCCCAGTCGCTTCTCGTGGATTTTCATAACCCTGCTGTGCAAAAATGGGATATGCACTTGAAATGGACGTCCGAGTTAAGATATATATCATGAGCGATACGGAAATAGATCGAGTAATCTGTTTCTTTAGCCAAGAAAAAGCATTTCTAGTTTGCATGGTCCAATCATTGATCGCGAAAATTTCTACAATAAATTGGGTAGGTCGCTAGTATAGTTCCCTAGCCACGATTCTGCTATTTGCTGGAATAATCTAGGATGAATCTTCCCGATGGTTAGAAATAGGAAGAGTAAATATGATTTTCAATACTTTGCTTATGTACAACTACAAAGTACCAAGCATTCTAATTGGATTAGATTAATATCAATGGATCCTTTATCAGTCATTCATTGAATGATAAATAACTACAAGTGACGGAGACAGACGATTTAAATAACGGAAAATCCAATATTTAAAAATTGTATCGAGAATGACTGGAAAGGTAGAAACAAGACCAGCTATAATTTGATCATTATGAACAAATCCAAAATCTTTATAGATAGAGCACATAATTAATTCCCAACCCTGGGGTGAATGAAATCCGATACATAAATCAGTTAATAAAAGAATAGAAAAAGCTTTTACTGTGTCACTTAAGTTATATAGGAATTCCTGAGCCCAAGAGTTAAGAATAACAAGTTTTTCATTACTCAAAATGGAATACCCGCTTAGAATAATAAAACAGATGGTATTTGTTGAGAAGTGCAAAATCGTATGGATACGATTCTCATTTTGTATCTTGATTAATTGGATCGTTTCTTTATGGATTCCTATCCCAAACTCTTCGAGATGTGTTTCCGAGTATTCCTTGATCATTTCGTCTAAGAAGAGGAGTTCTTCTAATTCTATGAATTTTTCTAGAAGACTCTTTTCTTGAATCATATTCAAGAAAATTTCGTATTGCCCAGTATTCCACCAATTAGTAACCCAAGATTCCAGACATTTATTAACTGACAAAGAAATCCACCAGGGCAAAAATACTATAGATGCAAGATAGAAAAGGGGAGTGAATGCTTTCTTTTTTGCCATTTTTTCGTCTGTGAATTGTTAATCAACCCATTCATACACTCTATGCGATCGAATATTTCTTACACACATGAGTTTTATACAAGGTATAGAACTTATGAATCTATTTTCTTTATGATTTTGTGGTTAGTCTTTTAATCTAGAAAGAATACAGAAATAGGCTAAGAATTCACTTCGAATGAAGAAATTAAGAATATTGTTTCCTGATATCTCAATTGGTCAAATTCAAAATCAAGTGTCTCCTTTCGATGAATGATCGAAAGAACCACTTTAAGTAATGAATATTATTCAGATTTTGAGACGAAAGAACTCCTTTGCTATCAAAATATCCAATATTTCGAAACAATTTCACTGATTACCCATAGTCAGGAATAGAATAATTAAGGGAAAGATATTAGGATGATCAAAAAAAAAATGACTGGCAAAGGATAAATTGGCTAGTTCTCATTATTTAATTAAGAAATCCAATTGTTGGTCATTAAAGAATACAAAAGAAAGAATTTCAAATTTACAAGATACGATCTATCTGGATCTAAAGTGTCAATTCCAACAAATATTGAACGAAAAAAAATTCTTGCTTTCGAAATGGTTTGCCATCTGAGATGAATCTATTATTTCGATTTGTTATTTGTTATTGAATTGCGTGCGCATAAAGACCATAAAAAGAGTTTCGTTTTATGGTTCTTTCATATACGTTTTCTTTAATTGAATGAACGTTCTGATTCTCAATTTCTCAAAATACTTCAATTGGTACACGCAAGAAATAGGCTAATTCAGCAGCCTTTTGTTCAATTTCTCGTGGAGTCAAATTCTCATCAGTACGGGTCAAGGGAATGGACCCCTGGCCTCGGATGTCCATATAAAGAACACGACGAGCATAAATACCCTCTTTAACTTCTATTCTAACGGCCTGAATATCTTTTATAAGGAATCGGAGGAATATGCGACGATTTTTTCCCGGAAATCCCCAACGAAAAATACAGACTACTCCTTCCTTTCTATCGAATCGATCATAACCACTACCTACATTCCAGGAAATTGTGCACCACAAATAAGAGCTAATAAAGAGCCCCGCAATTCCGTAGAAAGACATCACGATTCCTTGTGGAAAAAAAATGATTTGCTGAGGGGGAAAAAAAGATAGCAAATTTCTACCAAGATAACTGGAAGTTCCAACTAATAAGAAGCCTAATGAACCTAAAAAAAGGATAAAGGCCCAGCAGAAATTACTTATTTTTCGAGACCCCGTTATAAGTTCTATCCATATATCGTCTGATCGCCAAGTCATACTTTACTCGATTGCATTTTATTGGAATTGAGATAATACCCCAGATAAATTTGACTTTACTTTTTTGTTTCCGAAGTAACTCTCATCAACTAGCACTAGTTTGAGGTGAACTAGCACTAGTTTGATGTCAACCTTTAGGAGTAATTCATCAAATTGGTTAAATCTAAAATAATAACATACTCTTTATTTAATACGATCCCACTATACATATCGATATACATATAGATTCACCGACTACATTTCAGGCATCCAGAGATCCTGATCTATTTGAAAATTGCTAGAATTGATATATCCATATATCATGTTTCTGCGGGCATAAGAGTTTTTTCCTTTATGTTCGGTGGAAATCACATGTTATACTATATTCCAATAAATAGATATCCGTGTTATGATACAAGTCCACGTTTTCAAAAAAATGGATGAGATTGGGTCCCGCCGGATCTAAACAATCTTGTTTTTTTGAACATGAAGAAATAAAGAAGCCATTGCAATTGCCGGAAAGACTAGGCCTACTAACGGCACAAAAATAGATGGAAGGTTCAAATTTGTCATAGAAGGGGTACCTCGATTTACTATTTGTATCTGTTATTATGTTATTATATAAATAAAGATATCTTGTAATAATTATAATTAAATTAAGAATTTGAATTCTAATTAGATAATATTTATTATTAATAGAATTTGAAGAATTTGAAATTATTAGTATAGATCTAAGTATCTATATATCTAAATTTAACTGAGTACGTATAATAAGAATAAGTGCAAAGAATGTAGAACTGTAGAACTAAATAAATGGACTTATTCATCTCCTACATGAGAAAGATATGTATGATAATAAACTTTATTATTTTTCTTCATTTCTTTGTCTTTTGTTCTTGTCTTCTAATTTTCTAAAAATAGATAAAGAGTTTTTTACCGATTATCAAAAGATTCGTTCGAATCCGACCCAACATGAATTTTTAGCTAAAATGGTTTTTCGGGACATAGAGAAAGATACAAAACTCTATTATCTATATTTAAATTTCAAATTATATACCTAAGACAAGAACAAATTCGTTTTATTTTCCAAATTTCACGAAAGTAAGAACTCACTCTTGGTGATAAAGGCTTCTTGATTCGTAATCAGGAATATAGGTCAAAAAAATAGTTATCCTCAAAGTTTTGATTCTTTCTACAATTCGATCTTCTATCAGCAAAGAAAAGGCCATTATTATCTTATTTACTTTGATTCCGATAAACTAACTACTTTTTGCTACAAACACAAAAAAAGTAATTGAACTTAGTACTCTACTTGATTTTGCTTGACTTTTGATTCAAAGGAAAAAAGGCGTGGAGCTTAAATAACTCACTCAGAACGCTTTTTAAAAGATTACGTGGTACAATTAGGTCGAATAAACCCTTCTGGAATAAGTATTCAGCTGCTTGTGAACCTTCGGGTACTGTTTTATTCAATGTTTGTTCAATTACTCTTTTACCTGCAAATGCAATGTAGGCATTGGGTTCGGCAATAATGATATCCCCCAACATACCAAAACTAGCTGTCACTCCACCAGTTGTCGGAGATGTAAGGATTGATACATAAAATAATTTTTTATTTAATTGATAATCATATAAAGCAGACGATATTTTAGCCATTTGCATCAAGCTCAAACTTCCTTCCTGCATGCGCGCCCCCCCAGAAGCACACACTATAATAAGAGGTAATTTTTGATTGGCAGCGTGTTCAATCAAACGGGTGATTTTCTCTCCGACTACGGATCCCATACTACCCCCCATAAACTGAAAATCCATAACCCCAATTGCTACGGGAATGCCGTTTAGTCGGCCTATGCCTGTTTGAACAGCCTCGGTTAATCCTGTCTTTCTTTGATAAGAATCAATACGATCTTTATAAGGCTCCTCCTCCGAATGAAATTCAATGGGATCCAGAGAGACCATGTCTTCATTCATAGGATCCCAAGTACCCGGATCGATCAAAAGTTCAATTCTATCCGAACTACTCATTTTCAAATGATATCCACATTGTTCACAAATATTCATTTTTGATTTCAAAAATTTCTTATAATTTAATCCATAACAATTTTCGCATTGAACCCACAAATGCTTGTATTTTTGAGTTACCTCGAGATCATTAGAACTTTCTCTTATAGTTAAATCACTGCCCTTTGTGCGAGTTCGTCTACTGGAAC